TGGTATCCACGTATAAAAATCTCTGTTCTGAGTTTACACTGTTCTGGGGTTTACATATACACATATATTTTCTTAGAATTAGAATTGATAATGTAATTGATAATGATTAGTCGTAGATCAATTGGATTTTGCATCCATTAAGGTAATACAAATGGAGATACAAAATTAAGAGCTGTTCGCTAATTCAAAGTAAGAAAAGTAAGTAAGAGTAAAAGAGTAATTAAGTAAATAGTTAATGAAGTAAAGAAAGAGTTAATTATTCTAAATTGACCCGCGTTTTACAGTCTGTGACTGGGGCCGCAAATCTTTTCACTTTTCTATAGATCTATCGAATCTATAGAAAAGTGAAAAGAGAAGGTAAGTTTTTAAGCGACGCATGTTTTGAAATAAAATCAATCGAAGAAAAGAATAGAAACAGGATCCAATAAAAAAGAGGGATTATTTTTTGTAAAAGGATAAGTACAATGGGATTCAAGATCCAAAAATAAAAGAGATTAAAAAATTCAAATCAAAACAAAATGAGGAGAGGAATAGAAATAGAATAATAATAAATAGAATTATAGAAATAAGTCTAATTCTATAGAATTTCTTTCTTTATCCATTTTGGATGGAATTTGGCGGCATGGCCAAGTGGTAAGGCGGGGGACTGCAAATCCTTTATCCCCAGTTCGAATCTGGGTGTCGCCTGATCAACAAAAAATACTTGAAATTTATTAATCCTGTTGATCGAACTTGACGAATTCTTGCCCCGCAAAAGCATAGGCAAGGGCTAGGTCTGTCGATACTTGATTTTGAGAACCCGTAGGGCCTCTAAAAGACTGTCATCTCTTTTCTCAAAATCTGTGTTCTGAGTGTGGCTCAAAAGGGTACCCATAAATCTGAAGCAACCCAATCTTATTAATGATTGATTTGGGCTATTCTGAATTGAATCAAATTTATTATTTTACACTAGAGCTTTCTTAATATTGAAGTAGTGTCTACTCACTCTGTTTGCGATGAAATTAGATTGGATAGGCTGATGGTAAATTCATTTCATAATTGTGGCAAAGAACTGAAGATACTTTGTATCCAGACTCACTGGAGGCTCTGAGTACTGCTCCTAAATTTAATCAGAATGGTTGGATGGCTCTTCTTTCTATTTGTATATTTTCTTTTTTCTTATTCTATTTTCTTTTTTTTTTCAATTCTTTCTATTTCAATAGAATTCTATTGAATAAGAAATCTAGGAACTTTTTATGAGCGGATTCCTGAAATTGTTTCATAAAGAGCCATAAGTAAGAATCCTATTTTGACTCTGCACCATTGATTCTACTATGATTATGAATCAATAATAGAATAATTCCTTCATTTCATAGAGATAGGGGACATCATTCGCATGGATATAGTAAGTCTCGCTTGGGCTGCTTTAATGGTAGTGTTTACATTTTCTCTTTCACTTGTAGTATGGGGAAGGAGTGGGCTTTAGAGCTAGGAATAGTACTAATTTAGTACTTGATTGAAAAATATACTTGTATCAATTGTGATCGTTTTGCGAAAGCTTCAAAAAACTCGGTTTGCTTTAGTTTATATATATATTATTTCTTAGATATATTAGTAGTATTATATTAATATTAGATTTCTAGAATTCGAAATTCTAGAATAAGAATATATGATATGGTATTTCTATGGTATATTATTTATATGGTATATAGTATATGCCCGTACTATTCTTCCTACATTAATCCTTTTGATAATCCTTTTGATGGGCCCCCGGATCCATATCATATCCATAAGTATAAGAAGAGATAGAAAAAATCAGGAATTCAAGCAGTTGGGCTTGCAATTCTTTTGGATTGATCAAAATGCATACAAATGGGTGTAGAGAAAAAATAGAAAATTTGAGTGCTATTTCATTTTGATGTACATCTAATATATATTATTACTTAGATATCTATTGTCAATTGATCTATATAAGAGAAAGCTTCTTTCTGTATACTTGATCTTTTATGTACTAATAATATGAATGAATATGAGATATTCTACAATACTCAATTGTATAGTGTGGTAGAAAGAGCTATATATAGCTCTTTCTACCACACTATCTCAGATACTTCTGATTCCACATTTCATTTAAGACTTAAATATAGTTTTCAACCCTTTCATTTCTTCAATCATTGATAAAAATGAATAATTCAAGTTTTAATCATTTTGGCTGACTGTTTTGACGTATATGATAAGTAAAAAGGCAGTAGGAACTAAAATGAACAGCGCAGTAGCAATAAGCGCAAAAATATTAACTTCCATAATCTCTTTATTTTCTTCTTTCACAATAATTCGGGATCTAATCCCATAGAGATGATAAAGCGGACTCCTATCAATTCAAAGGTATGAATTGCATCTTTATGATACTAACAATATTATGAATAACAATATCAAATAGATTTCTCGTCGCGAATTGAATAGTATAACATTGAATAGTATAACATAGTATAACATAGGAAGATCTTTTATCCATACTCAA